CCGTAAAAGCATTTCATAGAAGTTCATTGATATCTTCTTTTTATAAAGCAAATCGACTTCGATTCTTGAATAATCCACATCACTTCTTCTTCGATTGTAACTGTAACAAAAGATTCTCTTTTTATATGGAAAAGGCCCGTATCAAGAATTATGATTTTACGTATAGACAATTCCTCAATATCTTGTTCATTCGCAACAAAAAATTTTCTTTGTGCGTCGGTAAAAAAAAACATGCTTTTTTGGAGAGAGATACTATTTCACCAATCGAGTCACAGGTATCTAACATATTCATACCTAACGATTTTCCACAAAGGGGTAACGAAAGGTATAACTTGTACAAATCTTTCCATTTTCCAATTCGATCCGATCTATTCGTTCGTAGAACTATTTACTCGATCGCAGACATTTCTGGAACACCTCTAACAGAGGAAGAAATAGTCAATTTGGAAAGAACTTATTGTCAACCTCTTTCAGATATGAATCTATCTGATTCAGAAAGGAAGAACTTGCATCAGTATCTGAATTTCAATTCAAACATGGGTTTGATTCACACTCCACGTTCTGAGAAATATTTACCATCCGAAACGAGTAAAAAATTGCGTCTTTGGCGAAATTGGCTAAAGAAAGGCGTTGAGAAAGGGCAAACCTTTCAACGAGATAGTGCTTTTTCAACTCTCTCAAAATGGAATCTATTCCAAACATATATGCCATGGTTCTTTACTTCGACAGGGTACAAATATCTAAATTTGATATTTTTAGATGCTTTTTCAGACCTATTGCCGATGCTAAGTAGCAGTCACAAATTTGTATCCAATTTTCATTATATTATGCACAGATCAGGATGGCGAATTCTTAAGCTAAAATGGCGAGCTCTTAAGCTAAAATTGTGGGGATTGTGGGCACCGATAAGTGAGATTTCAAGTGATATTTCGTGGAAGTGTTTCCGTAGGCTTCTTCGGGTCGAAGAAATGATTCATCGAAATAATGAGTCACCGTTGATATCGACACATCTGAGCTCGCCAAATGTTCGGGAGTTCCTCTATTCAAGCCTTTTACTTCTTCTTCTTGCTGGATGTCTCGTTCAGGTACTTCTTTTCTCAGTTTCCCTAGACTCTAGTGAGTTACAGACAGAGTTCGAGAGGATCAAATCTTTGACGATTCCATCATACATGATTGGGGTGTACAAACTTGTGGATGGGTATCCTAAACCTGAACCGAATTCTTTCTGGTTAAAGAATCTCTTTCTAGTTGCTCGGGAACAATTAGAAGATTTTCTAGCAGAAATACTGGGTTTTGCGCTATTTGGTGGTGGTCCCGCTTATGGGGTCAAATTTATACAGAAGATATTTTTCAATCTCATCGATCTCATAAGTATCATACCAAATCCCATCAATCGAATCACTTTTTCGAGAAATACGAGACATCTAAGTCATACAAGTAAAGAGATCTATTCATGGATAAGAAAAGGACACAGGTTTCAGACTCATGATGAAATAGAATCCTGGATCGAGACCTGTGATTGGTTTTTGGCTAAAGAGAGAGTTTACTCGTTTCATTTCTCCACCTTAAGGCCAGAAAAAGGGATTGATAAAATTCTATGGAGTCTGACTCATATTGATCATTTAGTAAAGAGTGACTATGGTTATCAAATGTTTGAACAAGCGGGAGCAATTTACTTACGATACGTAGTTGACATTCATCAAAAGGATCTAATGAATTATGAGTTCAATACATCCTGTTTAGCAGAAAGACGGATATTCCTTGCTCATTATCAGACAATCACTTATTCACAAACCTCGTGTGGGGCTAATAGTTTTCATTTCCCATCTCATGGAAAACAAAAAACCTTTTCGTTCCGCCTAGCCCTATCCCCCTCTAGGGGTATTTTAGTGATAGGTCCTATAGGAACTGGACGATCCTATTTGGTCAAATCCCTAGCGACAAACTCCTATCTTCCTTTCATTACGGTATTTCTGAACAAGCTGGATTTGAAAATAGTTATTGATGATCTCGATCCTGAGGACTATATGGAAGCGCTTGATGATGTGGATATTGATGGTATTGATGATGATAGCGATCCTGCTAAGGACTATATGGGTGCGCTTAAAGATGTGGACGATATTGATGATCGCGACTCTATTTATTCGAACTTGGACTCGGACCCGGAGCTGAGGGAGGAGTATACGGTGGATGATAAGATGCTTAGGTATATCATCGAGTTGGAAATAGACCTAGCTTCTATCAACTTGCAATTCGAATTGGCAAGAACAATGTCTCCTTGCATAGTATGGATTCCAAACATTCATGATCTGTATGTGGATGAGTCGGAGTCCCTCGGTTTATTATTGAACTATCTCTCCGGGGATTGTGAAAGACGGTCCACTAGAGATATTCTTGTTATTGCTTCGACTCATATTCCCCAAAAAGTGGATCCCGCTCTAATAGCTCCGAATAAATTAAATACATGCATTAAGATACGAAGGCTTCTTATTCCACAACA